ATATTTATACCGGATTAAATCACTCAATTGGAACGAATCCAACGATCGATCTATTTTTTTAGACTATGTTTAATGGATACCTTTAGATCATGATTCTATTTAGTTTAGACTATTATTCTATTTTCATAAAAATTCTAAAATTCCTTTCCAGTTTTAGATTTTTCAACAACAATTTCTTACTCCAACTTCTTAACCCATAGATTTATTCCAAATTCATGAACCGTCCCCCCGGATTTTTTTTATATTTGATTGTATAGCGTATACCCACTATACACACAACACAAAATAAACGGTATTCCATTTTCATCATAGAATGATTATTCGATTCTTTTTCCTCTTTGGATAATAATTAAATCAAAAATTATCGAATTATCCTAATCTGTAGGATAAACTCTTTGATTATTCGATTATTCAGCTTCAATGAAATCGGAATAGTTCCCTTCATTCTTATACTATTTTTATGAAATCTAATCAGATTCAAATATTTCTTATTTTTTTATTGATTCCTGTCAAAAAGAAACAATTTGAGTAAAAGGTCTTCCGTTTTATTTCAATGAATCCGTTTTTATGTTATTTCGTACTGTACAAGTCCTTTGTTTGTGGGATCATTTTCTCACGAAAGGAAATTAAAATAAATTATAGAATGGATTAATACACCTATGTCTAGATCTGGGATAAATGGAAATTTTATTGATAAAACCTTTTCAATTGTAGCCAATATCTTATTACGAATAATTCCGACAACTTCGGGAGAAAAAGAGGCATTCACCTATTACAGAGATGGTGCGATTTGATTATTTTTTTATTTATTTTATATTTTTTACCGCTCTCAGTCTTAAGAGAAAGACAACATTATTATTATTCGGGATAGGAAGAAAAAAAATTATTGAAATAAATCTACGCTTGTTGAAGGTGAAGTTTGTAAATAAAACAACCCCTTCCGTCGTGTATCCCCGATTAATGCAGCCTCAGATGCTTCAATTATCAATTCTAGAGTATTGAGCGAAAGGTTACACCTATGGGTTAGGTCAACCCTACTCCACTAGTACCAATAGGGGGCATAGGGGAAGAAGCACTACTCCTCGGAATCAACACACGAAAACTTTGTTATAAATTATCCCTTTTCCTTATCAGGATCGGGACTAACAAGAATGGTTGGGACAACAAACATCCATCTCGTTCGTATTTTGGATACCCGTATAACCATCGAAGACTGTTGAAGTGACTAATTCCTGCAAATTAAAGGGCGTTGAAGACAAAGAAATTGTTGGAATAACCTTAACCTTTTTTATCTAATACCAACATGCTTGATGTTAAGTAAAGATCTTTTACAAGAAGGTTGGCTAGAGATTTCTTGTAAAAACACCAGCCCCACTTAGTTTATAATGAGAATATTTCAATCTTTTTTGATTCCATGTATTATTATCATTATGCACATAAAGGAGGAGCCGTATGAGATGAAAATCTCATGTACGGTTCTGGAACGGAGATTCTTTGAATCGAATGACGACCGTAACGGATGTCGGCTCAATCCGAAGGAAATTATGCGGAAGCTTTACAGAATTATTATGAAGCTATGCGACTAGAAATTGATCCTTATGATCGAAGTTATATACTCTATAACATAGGCCTTATCCACACAAGGAACGGAGAACATACGAAAGCTTTGGAATATTATTTTCGGGCACTAGAGCGAAACCCATTCTTACCACAAGCTTTTAATAATATGGCCGTGATCTGTCATTACGTGCGACTATCTCCACTATAGAAATAAAAAAAGGAAAGAAAGAACAAATCCGTTAATAAATACTAGAAAAAAGGGTAGGCTTTCTACATATGTATCGTTCAAAACAACGATTTTTATCAGCTGTAGTAAAGAAATAAACTTCATAAAAGTCGAAATATGAAGAAATAGGTATGCCTAGATACTTTATTCTATGGATAAAGGATCTAATTGATAGAGGAAGCGCCGTAAAGATCAATTCGCGAGGTTTTGGTCCGATACAATAAGAACTGCTTACTTATGTCATGATATGAGATAAAAGTTAGGAATCCACTTATGTAATAGAGTTGATCCCCTAAGGTATTGAGCAGCGGTGTAGCATCAGATCCCAAAGATAGTAAGTCTTTTCCTTCTTATGAAGGAAGGTCTTTTTCAAAGATTCTATATAATCTATATAAATTTATTTTATATATGAAATATAAATTTATATATGAAACCGAGATGGTTACCTTTCAGAAAATTCGAATGATAGTGAAAATGCTTATACTTTATTCTTCTGAAGGTGGGAGAAAAGATAAAACTGATTATTAATAAAAATTTTAGTTTGAAACTCATGTAATTAACCTCTTTCTTTTGGTTAACTCGAAAAAAAAATGGGATATATCTTTGAGAAATCTCATTCAATTAGATAGGGTAATTAAAAAATAGGACACCAAAAGAATTTGACCGCTGAGCCGTATGAGGTCGGAAACTCTCAAGTACGGTTCTAAGGGAAGG